GGAGAAGATACGGGTTCGATTCCCGCCGCTCGCCAGCTTAATTTAGTAAGGTACTATGATAAAAAATTTAGTCTAGTTGACTACTTAACTACTTATATTAAATTAAGTAGGTGTTAGTCTAATACCGTATCCCTTACTATCTTACCCTTCCTTTGCACCCCACTCAAAAAAAAGGGGGCTCCGGCGGCGGGAATTGAACTCGCCAACAGGACTCCCTAAATCAGGGATTCACCGAGACGAACAACTGGCAAACTGCTTTTAAAGGGAAGGGAGGTAGACTGTGCCTTTCTTTCATTTCATTTTTCTTTTCTGCAGGGTAGGAAGGAGCCTTGAGAGTTCTTCTTGTAGGGGCAAGTGACTTTGTAAACTGCTCAATTTGGCCCTCTAGGGCCGGGAACTAATGAATAAAAAAGGGTTGGATACCGCCCAGCCCTCTACCATATCCATACAAATAGAATAGTCCTTATCCATACAAATAGAATAGTCCTTTTATACAGACAGCTAAGTGCGGAGACGGGAATCGAACCCGTGACCTCAAGGTTATGAGCCTCGTGAGCTACCAAACTGCTCTACTCCGCTCTGGAGGGCCGGAAACTGGTGGACGAAAAAGGTTGAATACAGGCCTCTACCATGTCTAGACAAATAGAATAGTCCTTTTATACAGAATGGAGCGGGTAGCGGGAATCGAACCCGCATCGTTAGCTTGGAAGGCTAGGGGTTATAGTCGACGTTGGTTGATTATTTTTAACGTCTCTAATTCAAAACCGAACATGAAATTTGGATTTCATTCGGCTCCTTTATGGATATTCTCACCACTTAACATCTATGTCAGCTTTTCTATCTGAATGGAACCAAAGCTCTCCGCTTTCTAGATGATCCCTATAGAGTAGGAAATAGAAATTCTACTAAATCTATCTAATCTACTTACTTCGTTCCCTAATTTTATTCAAGAGATCCTGAGGAAAAGAATTGGGTTTCCACCGAGCTGAAACAATATGCTGATGGTTCTAGTAAACCAAAACTACCGTTTTTTAGCTATTAGGCTTCCATTTCCTTTTTTAACAAAAGAAGATTTAGTTACGATTGGAAATAAACTTTTTTGTATCTTCATCCATAGATCCTTTACTCATATTTAAAAAATGGGAATACTTAATCCAATGCAAAATTATGCTTCGCGACTCTGTACTCATAATCCAATTTGTATTTTGGATGCAATTTCCATTAGTCTTTGGATACAAATCGCGAGAATGTATATTCTTCCTCAATATGCTATTGAGAGGAAAAGGATTAAATCCTTTATAAGAACTAAAGTTTTCATCGGAATATAAAAAACTTAAGGACACCTTAAGTATATCATTTCAAATTCAGTTATTAATAGAACGAATCACACTTTTACCACTAAACTATACCCGCTACATGTAGATTATGATACCAACGCTACCCTTTGTCAAGGGTAGCCATTCGAGAAGGAGGCTAATTCCCCCTTATTGAATCAAATGGAGAAGGTTCATGACAGTGAGCGATTGGTACTTCGATCGCGGGCCTTTATTTTAGGGTTTAGATAGCCTCTCTGGTCTGTAAAATACATATCTTCTTACCATCCCAATAGCGTATGAACCTAATGTATGCATTTCGATTAGGGTCGTATTCTTATTCTATGGTTACGACTACAATGATCATTATTTGCTTTGCGAGGACGTAAGTGTGCCAGACTGCTGTAAGGAATAGTTTGATTATTCCTACAATATACACTAGGAGATATAGGGGGCAGCACTGCCCCCTTAAATCCCTTTCTTCCTTTTCCTTTTTGTTCAATTCTGAACAAAGAAATTGGGGAAGATGTTTTCTTCCCCCACTTATCATGAAGTCCGAGCCCTAGAGAAAGAGTGAGATGAATTTCAAAAATTCATCATAGACTTTCCCTATGGCTTGAGAGAAGCAAGAAACAAAGAGTCGTAACTTAAAGAGAAAGGCGGACAGGACCCGACGGATTTACCTGATGTAAAGAAGATCCTAAATGTCTCTGGTTAGTCGATCCTCTCCATTTACTAATTTCCTCCCCTCTTTTCCACTCAATTCTAGTTTATTAGATTCTTGTTTAAAAGAATCAAAGAAGATGAATAGAACTAAGAACACATAAAAAAAGCATAGAGGACCAAGACCATTACCAAATGTTCCTCTCAAGAATCATATTGGGTATCTGTTCCCTTCCTTTTCCCGCTAGGATCGGAAATCTTATATTTTTCATATCCATATACCATCGAACCCTTAGGGTTCCAGAATCCTCCTTTTTTCCTAGTCTTCGGAAACAGAAAACCCATAGCCGGGAGGAGTTAGGTATGTAGGGTATGGTTTATTATTTTTTGTTGGGCAGGCAGTAGAATAATTTTTATACTCTGCAATATAAATTCTACTGCCCACTTTTTACAAGCAAATTGTTGCTAAAACTCTAACATAGTTTGTTCAAAATGCAACAACTAGAATCCTTGGAGAATATTCAAGTACCCCCTTTCCAAGGGGTACCTGTTAAAAATCGCTTCAACAAATCCGTCCAAAACTTTTTAAGAAAAATGGAAAAGTTTTGAACTCGAAGGTTTTTCCAAGAGATGCCTGTTAAAAATAGTTTCAATCTCTCACCAAAACAGATAAGAAGTATCTCACTGAAAATTACTAACCAGCCATATGGGTATATGAAGAGCGCGAATTCCTTTATACCCCACCCAATTAGAATTATAGGAAGTAAAACATAAATGGAGAAAAATCTCACCATAAGATCAGCCAATAAAAGAAAAAAGTCCCTAATTCTGCAGAACGTTCTGAGCACGTGAAAAGTCAATAGCCTAAAGATAAAAAAGAAAAAGTCTACCATTTTTTTGACAGCAGCTCTTATTGCCCCTTTGGCCTTTTCTCTTATATTATTCAACAATTGAATCATATTTGTTTCCCTCCTCTAAACAATAGAATATAATATAACTTTCGTGCTTTGGTTTAGTGAGTCGTACGAGATCGTGTTTACATACCTATGAACTTACCCTCTTCAAATATATTGGATACTACTATACTCATAATTTTTTAGTGTGTCAACCCTCTCTTCACGTATTTTATTATACGTATTTTTTTATATAATAAAATAAAAAAAAACCTCTACTTTGTGCAAGTGATAAGAGAGAATATGAAAGATTTTCTTATTTTTCTTGATTTTCTCAAGATTTTGAACCTTGCCATGAATAAACTTCTATATCTCGATCTCGATATATACATATATAATCTCTACATATATCTCTATATGTACATATATTATGTACATTATGCAGTAGACCCATAATGGGAAATCAAAGTGGCTAATTTTGGAATTGAATAAAAAGCCCTTTTAACTCAGTGGTAGAGTAATGCCATGGTAAGGCATAAGTCATCGGTTCAAATCCGATAAAGGGCTTTTTAATTTGGTGGTAGAGTAATGCCATGGTAAGACGTAAGTCATCGGTTCGAATCCGATAAAGTACTTTTCTACTAAATTTATTATTTATTCACCTTTTTTTCTTTGTTTTTGAAAATTTCTCTATTTTTTTCTTGAATTTTATGACTTAGTGTGGGATGCATGCATTTTTGGTCTGAACACTAAATGAAGCACGGAGTGTAAATTGCAAAAAAGAAATCAAATTGGACTCTTTTTCCTGTTAGATCAATCAAATCACTACCTGTACTGAACTAATCTAGAATCCCTTTTATTAATCTATTCTTATTCTATACCCTTTAAATGAATTTCCCTAAAAAGTAGGAGATGATCCGTGAATTAACCTAACCATCAACTAAAAAAAAATCCTAAGAAAGCATAACAGAAAAGTAGGAAAGACTCTTTGCTTTGGATCTAGTTATACTCTTCGAGTATATTGACAATTCTAAAAAACTGCTCATACTATCATTATAGTATAATGACGAGCGGTTGTATATGGCCCTATCGTTTAGTGATGCCCCTATCGTCTAGTGGTTCAGGACATCTCTCTTTCAAGGAGGCAGCGGGGATTCGACTTCCCCTGGGGGTAGGGAGTATTATGAAAGGAGGTTAATCATAGATTATCAAAAACCCTAGAATAAATTCTTCCTGGGTCGATGCCCGAGCGGTTAATGGGGACGGACTGTAAATTCGTTGACGATATGTCTACGCTGGTTCAAATCCAGCTCGGCCCAAAAATCTAGGGCTTCGTGAATATGAACTAAATCCATTTTTTTTCTTCCATAAAAAAAAATGTCTGATCCATAGAAATAAAGGATAAAGAGAAAGGGGGAAATTTCTTTCTAATCCATATTTCTCTCATTCCTTTTTTACAAACAAAAGAGTTTTTCTTATTGAAAGGTGGATTATCATCCATTTTAAGCGATAAAAAATCGCGACATACTAGTTATGTCACTCTCACTATACCCACATACGATATATGGGTATGTAGTATATGATTCGTCTATTTCTTAGAGTACGACAGACGAATCGAATCTTCTTATGGTTCTATTTAAAAATAGGTATAGGTATGCCATACACCCCGCGGGGATTGTAGTTCAATTGGTCAGAGCACCGCCCTGTCAAGGCGGAAGCTGCGGGTTCGAGCCCCGTCAGTCCCGAACTAGGGTTCAATGAATGGGTAAATTCATCTTTCCTTTTTCCATAAAAAATTTCCATCAAAAAAAGGGGGCAGGAGACAGGATCAAATACCTATGGGGCATCCTTACTTCACTTTTTTGATTTCGCATTTTTCATTAAAGAGGGAGGGAAGGCCTATAGGAATTTCTTTTTTCACTACTCCCGGTTGATAAAGAAAGAAATACATATCATACGTGGATTAGTATAATTTAGGATATTACTCTATCCTTATGATGATACCATCCTCATCTTAACTTCCTATTCGACTCTTATGGATTATGGAATAGAGTACCGGTATTTTATCGGAATCCATACATAAATTGTATTCATTTATTCTTAGACAGTGAATTTAATATAATTAGTACTTTTTGGGTTAAACCAGGCCCCTTCCATTTTGTAGTTCCAACTTTGTTTGTGTATGTTCAATGACTAATTGGAAAGAATCTATCTCATTCTCATTCCATTTGCGGACTCCTTTTTTATGGATCCGCTCTCATCTTTAGACCCAAAAAGTGGATATTGATAGTAACCTAATAAAATAAAAGAAAAACCAAGCAAAGCAAACGCCCTTTTTCCTAAATTGAAAATATTCGATTTTTTTTATTTAAGCCCTCTTTTCTCCATCTCACTTCTACTTCTACTGCTTATTTGTATGTCTATGTGACCCATAGAAAGTCGGTCATATAATACATACATACATAATTGTATGTATAACTATAAGAAAAAGGAAGGGAAATTGGATAAGATAAGAAAGATCGTGGGTTATAGATATAGAAAAGAAAAAGTAGAAAAGGATGAAAAAAAGAGAGAATTCCTAATCCAATCAAAAAACCAATTTTGGTCTTAGTATGAATAAGGGATCTTCCTATGTTATACTATTCCACTCTCAACCATGAATTGATTTGATAGATCCGATATTCATAATATTGAATTGATTCAGTATTATCAGAATGCAAGTCCTCCCCTTGAATTTACAGGATACCCCTTTTTCCTCTCCATGGGATTACATCCCGAGTTATTGCGAAAAAAAAAGAGGTTATGGAAGTCAATATTCTCGCATTTATTGCTACTGCACTGTTCATTCTAGTTCCTACTGCCTTTTTACTTATTATTTATGTAAAAACAGTCAGCCAAAATGATTAATTGGAATTCCAATTAATCATTGAAGAAATGAAAAAGGGATTAAATAAAAGAAAAATCCAAGTCTTAAATGAAAGGATCTGGTTGGAATCATAAAGTGTGGTAGAAAGAACTACATATAGTTTTTTCTACCACACTTTAGAGTCTTTCTATTATATTATCTTGAATCTACATAGAATAGATTAGTAGATTGAAATAGTAGTATAATTCAATTTCTTTTTTCACTGCATCCACTTAATTTCAATCAAGTCAAAATAAAAAAATCGAAGACAATTCTTCACGAAAGAATCCATGGAGGGAGAGAAAAATAATATGAGAATAGACTATAGTAAAAGAAAAAAAGTAAAAGTCAAAATCAGCGAATCTTTCATGCTTAAACATGCGGCGAGATGCTTCAAAAGAGCATAAAAATTTTTCTAAGAATAAGAAAAGAGTATAAAACAAATGGAAAGTGTGCGATATGTTGTGAATAGCTCCGTGGAAGAAAGTCTAATTTTCTTATGTATAGAACTTTTTTAACCATTCGTCACTTCTAGTAGAAATTATGAATTGCTGTAATCGCTCTTTCTATTTCTATAGAGTAGAATAGAACGACTCCTTCTTACAAGAGTTTCTTACAGGAGTGAAACAAAACTAAAGAAAGAAAGAATAAAGTTTGGCAAAATGATTAATGCAAAAGGATCAATTAAAGAAAAGAGTTGATACAACAATTCGACTACTCAATCAATTAGTAGTATCCCTAGAGTCCACTCCTCCCCCATACTACTAGTGAAAGAGAAAATGTAAAGACTACCATTAAAGCAGCCCAAGCGAGACTTACTATATCCATGTAAATTATGTCTCCTATTTCTATGAAGAAATTATTCTACTATTGATCAATAATCATAGTGGAATCAAGGGTACAGAGTCAAAAAGGGATTCTGCCCTAAGGCTATGGATGAATCAGTTCAAGGAATTTACTCCTAACAAATTCTTATAGGATTTCTGGTAGAATTGGAGAGCATTAAGTATAAATACGATACATAGCCCTTTTCCTTAAAAAAGAGTACGGGGATGATGTCCTGAATGGAAGACGCGGGAATAGAAAGATTTTTTCTTCCTTTTGTTACCTTTTTTTTATAAGCAAAGGACGTCAGAATATACCATAAAATTAGGATAGATAAATATTTATTGGATACCTACCTTGCCTATGTTTATTTTTAACCTAAACCCTACAGCCCCGCTTTCTATCATTCTATGAAAGAATGAGGAGACTTTATCCACAACTCCGAAATTGATTTTTGATCAGCCTATTCAATCTGATTCTCGACGGAATCAGTAGCCCTTACTTTAGTGTATGTAGGTAGCATAAGATGTACGATAAATAAAATGTATAATAATTAGGAAGTCTTGATATTCCTTCGTGGAGTCCCTTCTTCAATCTTAGATTGAAAAAAAAAGAATGCCCCTTAGGAGCCCTTTGAATATCAAGATTTCTGACATCTTAGCCTCGTAGTTTTAAATTCTCGAATCGAATCAATTAAGAATCAATTCAAATTAATAAAAGAATAAGTAAACGCTACCTCATCCCTATTGGTAGCCGATTGGGCCACTACCGACAAAACAAACCCTAATAGAACTATGGATTCTCAAAATCCAGTATCGCCAGGCCTAGTTATTCTCTTGCTCCAGCTTATGCGGGGTACGAATTTGTCGAGTTCGATCAGTACTATAAGCCTAAGTATTTTATTGATAAGCCTAAGTATTTTATTGATCAGGCGGCACCCAGATTTGAACTGGGGATAAAGGATTTGCAGTCCCCTGCCTTACCGCTTGGCCATGCCGCCAAAAAATCCGATCTAAAATCGAGAAAAGAGCAAGTATTCATCCACGTTTTCTTACTAAAACCCCCTTTCTTTTATCTTGAATCTAATTCTACTTACTTTTTTCCAATATTTTTCCAAAAATCTATTCCTGCTTTTTTTGGATCCAGTTTCGATTATTCTCCTCCATGGATTCTATCTTAAAACACACATTGCTAACACTAGAAAACTTCCCTTTTCTTTCTATTGAGATGAAAAAGGAGAAAAAGTGGATTTCCAGTCACAGGCTGCAAAATTCAGAACAAATTGGAACCATTAACTAGAATTCTCCTTTTTTTTGAATTGCAGTAGTGAACGACTCTTAAATCAGTATTCTCTCCCCCCCTTCCTTTTAATGGCATAATAAAATAGAATGGGTTTATGCCTAATCCGTGTATAGGTAAACTCCAGGTCCGAACAGCATTATTATCCATAACAGCATTATTATCCATGGATCCCCCTTATGTACATATCTCTATGGGGAATCGTGCTTTAATTTTTCATTGCATTAAATATCTTGAATAAAAAAAGGAAATTTGCTCTGATATAGAGTATGACCTGACCATCTTGGCCCACCCAAGTGAAATTACGATAAAAGCAGGGATATGTGGAGAGGTGGATAACTAGATTGGCATGTACTTAAAAAAAGGACTTACTTTATTTTAGGATTCTACAATGAAATCCTATATTTTCTAGCAATTCTACTACTACGAAACAAAAAAGAACCCTCAAATTCTTTTTTGAAATTAAACTAAGCGTGCTATTCTAAATCGAACTAAAGTCAAACTTTCTAGTGCTTATAAATTATTATATTATGGCTTTATCCCATTCATAGAAAGGAGATAAAATGAGAAATCTTTGCCATCCAATCTGATTAGAATATCATTAAGTGGCAGAATTTTTTTCTAGGAATGTTTTATCAATTCATTTTCATTCGATTTGTACCCCTGGCAAATTCGAACTTTCCTCAAAATTGTCTCTATTCATATGTAATTGTCTCTATTCATATGTATGAAATACATATATGAAATACGTATGTGGAGTTCCCTAGAATTTCATGTGATTCAGTAAACAGAATATAGATTCCATGATTGCTAGATCGATCCATAGGGATTGATGAAGAGTGAGCTGATAATGGAATTTTTCTTCGATAAAAAGGAAACTTAAGATGCTCCGGAATGGAAATGAGGGAATGTCCACAATACCCGGATTTAGTCAGATCCAATTCGAGGGATTTTTTAGGTTCATTAATCAAGGCTTGGCAGAAGAACTTGAGAAGTTTCCAACAATTAAAGATCCAGATCACGAAATTGCATTTCAATTATTTGCGAAAGGATATCAATTGCTAGAACCCTCAATAAAAGAAAGGGATGCTGTGTATGAATCACTCACCTATTCTTCCGAATTATATGTATCTGCGAGATTAATTTTTGGTTTCGATGTGCAAAAGCAAACCATTTCTATTGGAAACATTCCTATAATGAATTCCTTAGGAACCTTTATAATAAATGGAATATACCGAATTGTGATCAATCAAATATTGCTAAGTCCTGGTATTTACTACCGCTCGGAATTAGACCATAAGGGAATTTCTATCTACACCGGGACTATAATATCAGATTGGGGAGGAAGATCGGAATTAGCAATTGATAAAAAAGAAAGGATATGGGCTCGCGTAAGTAGAAAACAAAAGGTATCTATTCTAGTTCTATCATCAGCTATGGGTTCGAATCTAAGAGAAATTCTAGATAATGTTTCCTACCCTGAAATTCTCTTGTCTTTCCCGAATGCTAAGGAGAAGAAGAGGATTGAGTCAAAAGAAAAAGCTATTTTGGAGTTTTATCAACAATTTGCTTGTGTAGGTGGGGACCTGGTATTTTCGGAGTCCTTATGTGAGGAATTACAAAAGAAATTTTTTCAACAAAAATGTGAATTAGGAAGGATTGGTCGACGAAATATGAATCGGAGACTGAATCTTGATATACCTCAGAACAATACATTCTTGTTACCACGAGATGTATTGGCCGCTACGGATCATTTGATTGGAATGAAATTTGGAACGGGTATACTTGACGATGACGATATGAATCACTTGAAAAATAAACGTATTCGTTCGGTTGCGGATCTGTTACAAGATCAATTCGGACTGGCTCTTGATCGTTTACAACATGCGGTTCAAAAAACTATCCGTAGAGTATTCATACGTCAATCGAAACCGACTCCACAAACTTTGGTAACTCCAACTTCAACTTCGATTTTATTAATAACTACTTATGAGACCTTTTTTGGCACATACCCCTTATCTCAAGTTTTTGATCAAACTAATCCATTGACACAAACTGTTCATGGGCGAAAAGTGAGTTGTTTGGGTCCTGGAGGATTGACGGGGAGGACTGCAAGTTTTCGGAGCCGAGATATTCATCCGAGTCACTATGGGCGTATTTGTCCAATTGACACGTCCGAAGGAATCAATGTTGGACTTACTGGATCCTTAGCTATTCATGCGAGAATTGATCACTGGTGGGGATCCATAGAGAGTCCATTTTATGAAATATCTGAGAAAGCAAAAGAAAAAAAAGAGAAACAGGTGGTTTATTTATCACCAAATAGAGATGAATATTATATGATAGCAGCAGGAAATTCTTTGTCTTTGAATCAGGGTATTCAGGAAGAACAGGTTGTTCCAGCTAGATACCGTCAAGAATTCCTGACTATTGCATGGGAACAGATCCATGTTAGAAGTATTTTTCCTTTCCAATATTTTTCTATTGGAGGTTCTCTCATTCCTTTTATTGAGCATAATGATGCGAATCGGGCTTTAATGAGTTCTAATATGCAGCGCCAAGCAGTTCCGCTTTCTCGGTCCGAGAAGTGCATTGTTGGAACTGGATTGGAACGCCAAACAGCTCTAGATTCGAGGGTTTCCGTTATAGCCGAACGCGAGGGAAAGATCATTTCTACTGATAGTCACAAGATCCTTTTATCAAGTAGTGGGAAGACTATAAGTATTCCTTTAGTTACCCATCGGCGCTCTAACAAAAATACTTGTATGCACCAAAAACCTCGGGTTCCATGGGGTAAATCCATTAAAAAAGGACAAATTTTAGCAGAGGGAGCTGCTACAGTTGGTGGGGAACTTGCTTTAGGAAAAAACGTATTAGTAGCTTATATGCCATGGGAAGGTTACAATTTTGAAGACGCAGTACTAATTAGCGAACGTTTGGTATATGAGGATATTTATACTTCTTTTCACATCCGAAAATATGAAATTCAGACGGATACGACAAGCCAAGGCTCCGCTGAAAAAATCACTAAAGAAATACCACATCTAGAAGAACATTTACTCCGCAATTTGGACAGAAATGGAGTTGTTAGGTTGGGATCCTGGGTAGAAACTGGCGATATTTTAGTAGGTAAATTAACGCCTCAGATAGCGAGCGAATCGTCGTATATCGCGGAAGCTGGATTATTACGGGCCATATTTGGTCTTGAGGTATCCACTTCAAAAGAAACTTCTCTCAAACTACCTATAGGTGGAAGAGGGCGCGTTATCGATGTGAAATGGATCCAGAGAGACCCCCTAGACATAATGGTTCGTGTATATATTTTACAGAAACGTGAAATCAAAGTTGGGGATAAAGTAGCCGGAAGACACGGGAATAAGGGGATCATTTCCAAAATTTTGCCTAGGCAAGATATGCCCTATTTGCAAGATGGAACACCTGTTGATATGGTCTTCAATCCCTTAGGAGTACCCTCACGAATGAATGTGGGACAAATATTTGAAAGCTCGCTCGGATTAGCAGGGGATCTGCTAAAGAAACATTATAGAATAGCACCCTTTGATGAGAGATATGAGCAAGAGGCTTCAAGAAAACTTGTGTTTTCAGAATTATATGAAGCCAGTAAACAAACAAAAAATCCATGGGTATTTGAACCCGAGTACCCGGGAAAAAGTAGAATATTTGATGGAAGAACAGGAGACCCCTTCGAACAACCTGTTCTAATAGGGAAGTCCTATATCTTAAAATTAATTCATCAAGTTGATGAAAAAATCCATGGACGTTCTACTGGGCCCTACTCACTTGTTACACAACAACCCGTTAGAGGAAGAGCCAAGCAAGGGGGACAACGAGTAGGAGAAATGGAAGTTTGGGCTTTAGAAGGATTTGGTGTTGCTCATATTTTACAAGAGATACTTACTTATAAATCAGATCATCTTATAGCTCGCCAAGGAATACTTAATGCTACGATCTGGGGAAAAAGAGTACCTAATCACGAGGATCCTCCAGAATCTTTTCGAGTGCTCGTTCGAGAACTACGATCTTTGGCTCTAGAACTGAATCATTTCCTTGTATCTGAGAAGAACTTCCAGGTTAATAGGGAGGAAGTTTGATCGGAATAAATATAAATTCTTTTCTTATTTCTATTTTATGATTGACCAATATAAACATCAACAACTCCAAATTGGACTCGTTTCCCCTCAACAAATAAAGGCTTGGGCTAACAAAAACCTACCTAATGGGGAAGTCGTTGGCGAAGTCACAAGGCCCTCTACTTTTCATTATAAAACCGATAAACCAGAAAAAGATGGATTGTTTTGCGAAAGAATCTTTGGACCCATAAAAAGCAGAATTTGTGCTTGTGGAAATTCTCGAGCGAGCGTAGCTGAAAACGAAGACGAAAGATTTTGCCAAAAATGCGGGGTAGAATTTGTTGATTCTCGGATACGAAGATATCAAATGGGATACATCAAACTCGCATGTCCCGTGACTCATGTGTGGTATTTGAAAGGTCTTCCTAGTTATATTGCGAACCTTTTAGATAAACCCCTTAAGAAATTGGAGGGCCTAGTATACGGCGATTTCTCTTTTGCTAGGCCCAGCGCTAAAAAACCCACTTTCTTACGATTACGAGGTTTATTCGAAGATGAAATTTCATCCTGTAACCACAGCATTTCTCCCTTTTTTTCTACCCCAGGCTTTGCAACATTTCGAAATCGGGAAATTGCGACAGGAGCAGGTGCTATTAGAGAACAATTAGCAGATTTGGATTTGCGAATTATTATAGAGAATTCCTTGGTCGAATGGAAGGAATTAGAAGACGAGGGGTATAGTGGAGATGAATGGGAAGATAGAAAAAGACGAATAAGAAAAGTTTTTTTGATTAGACGCATGCAATTGGCGAAACATTTTATTCAAACAAATGTAGAACCAGAATGGATGGTTTTGTGCTTATTACCGGTTCTTCCTCCCGAATTGAGACCCATTGTTTATAGGTCTGGGGATAAAGTAGTGACTTCGGATATTAATGAACTTTATAAGAGAGTTATCCGTCGGAACAACAACCTTGCCTATCTATTAAAAAGAAGTGAATTAGCGCCAGCAGATTTAGTAATGTGCCAGGAAAAGTTGGTACAAGAAGCCGTGGATACACTTCTTGATAGTGGGTCCCGCGGGCAACCAACGAGGGATGGTCACAATAAAGTATACAAATCACTTTCAGATGTAATTGAAGGTAAAGAGGGAAGGTTTCGTGAGACTCTGCTTGGGAAACGGGTCGATTACTCGGGGCGTTCTGTCATTGTTGTGGGTCCTTCACTTTCATTACATCAATGTGGATTACCTCTAGAGATAGCAATAAAGCTTTTTCAGCTATTTGTAATTCGCGATTTAATCACGAAACGCGCTACTTCTAATGTCAGGATTGCTAAAAGGAAAATTTGGGAAAAGGAACCCATTGTATGGGAAATACTTCAAGAAGTTATGCGGGGACATCCTGTACTGTTGAATAGAGCACCTACCCTGCATAGATTAGGCATACAGGCCTTCCAACCCACTTTAGTAGAGGGGCGTACTATTTGTTTACACCCATTAGTGTGTAAGGGTTTCAATGCGGACTTTGATGGGGATCAAATGGCTGTTCATCTACCTTTATCCTTGGAAGCTCAGGCGGAAGCCCGTTTACTTATGTTTTCTCATATGAATCTCCTATCTCCTGCTATTGGAGATCCTATTTGCGTACCGACCCAAGACATGCTTATAGGACTTTATGTATTAACGATTGGAAACCGTCGGGGTATTTGTGCAAATAGATATAATAGTTGCGGAAACTATCCAAATCAAAAAGTAAGTTACAATAATAATAATTATAAGTATACGAAAGATAAAGAACCCCATTTTTCTAGTTCCTATGATGCACTGGGAGCTTATAGACAGAAACGAATCAGTTTAGACAGTCCCTTGTGGCTCCGATGGAAACTAGATCAACGCGTCATTGGGTCAAGAGAAGTTCCGATTGAAGTTCAATATGAATCTTTGGGGACTTATCATGAGATTTATGCCCACTATCTAATAGTGGGAAATAGAAAAAAAGAAATCCGTTCTATATACATTCGAAGCACTCTTGGTCATATTTCTTTTTATAGAGAAATAGAGGAAGCCATACAAGGATTTAGTCAGGCCTATTCATACACTATCTAAACAAGGAAGTTAGATTCGGCGATGCCCCTTTCGGGGGGCATTCCGATTTCGCTAGTATCATCATTTTTGCCGCGCGAATCCAGATTGAGATTAAGGAAAGGAAGTTAATTTCATTTTCGAATCACTGACTCAGGCCCATTGTCGAATCCTACTCAGCAATTGTCGAATCCTACTCAGCCGAAAAAGGGGGTACTTATGTATGGCGGAACGGGCCAATCTGGTCTTTCATAATAAAGAGATAGACGGAACTGCTATGAAACGACTTATTAGCAGATTAATAGATCATTTCGGAATGGGATATACATCCCATATACTGGATCAAATAAAGACTCTGGGCTTTCATCAAGCCACTACTACATCGATTTCATTAGGAATCGAGGATCTTTTAACAATACCCTCTAAGGGATGGTTAGTCCAAGACGCGGAACAACAGAGTTTTCTTTTGGAGAAACACTATTATTATGGGGCTGTACACGCGGTAGAAAAATTACGCCAATCCGTTGAGATATGGTATGCTACAAGTGAATATTTGAAACAAGAAATGAATTCGAATTTTCGGATAACGGATCCTTCTAATCCAGTCTATCTAATGTCTTTTTCAGGAGCTAGAGGAAATGCATCTCAAGTACACCAATTAGTAGGTATGAGAGGATTAATGGCGGATCCTCAAGGACAAATGATTGATTTACCTATTCAAAGCAATTTACGCGAGGGACTTTCTTTGACAGAATATATAATTTCCTGCTATGGAGCCCGTAAAGGGGTTGTAGATACTGCTGTACGAACAGCGGATGCTGGATATCTTACACGTAGACTTGTTGAAGTAGTTCAACATATTATTGTGCGTAGAAGAGATTGTGGTACTATCCGAGGTATTTCTGTGAGTCCTCAAAATGGGATGACGGAAAAACTTTTTGTCCAAACACTAATTGGTCGTGTATTAGCAGACGATATATATATCGGTTCACGATGCATTGCCGCTCGAAATCAAGATATTGGAATTGGATTAGTCAATCGATTCATAACTGCCTTTCGAGCACAACCATTTCGAGCACAACCAATATATATTAGAACCCCCTTTACTTGCCGGAGCACATCTTGGATCTGTCAATTATGTTATGGTCGGAGTCCCACTCATGGCGATCTGGTCGAATTAGGGGAAGCCGTAGGTATTATTGCGGGTCAATCAATTGGGGAGCCAGGGACTCAACTAACATTAAGAACTTTTCATACTGGTGGAGTATTCACAGGGGGTACTGCCGACCTTGTACGATCCCCTTCGAATGGAAAAATCCAATTCAATGAGGATTTGGTTCACCCCACACGTACCCGTCATGGGCAGCCTGCTTTTCTATGTTATATAGACTTGCATGTAACTATTCAGAGTCAGGATATTCTATATAGTGTGAATATTCCCTCAAAAAGCTTGATTCTAGTGCAAAATGATCAATATGTAGAATCCGAACAAGTAATTGCGGAGATTCGTGCCGGAACGTCCACTTTGCATTTTAAAGAAAGGGTACAAAAGCATATTTATTCCGAATCAGACGGGGAAATGCACTGGAGTACTGATGTTTACCATGCGCCCGAATATCAATATGGTAATCTTCGTCGATTACCAAAAACAAGCCATTTATGGATATTGTCAGTAAGTATGTGCAGATCCAGTATAGCGTCTTTTTCGCTCCACAAGGATCAAGATCAAATGAATACTTATTCTTTTTCTGTTGACGGAAGATATATCTTTGACCTCTCAATGGCTAATGATGATCAAGTAAGACATAGACTGTTGGATACTTTTGGTAAAAAAGATAGGGAAATTCTTGATTATTCAACGCCGGATAGAATCATGTCCAACGGCCATTGGAATTTTATCTATCCTTCTATTCTTCAAGATAATTCGGATTTATTGGCGAAAAAGCGAAGAAATAGGTTCGTCATTCCATTACAATATCATCAAGAACAAGAGAAAGAACTAATATCCTGTTTGGGGATTTCTATTGAAATACCCTTTATGGGTGTTTTACGTAGAAATACTATTTTTGCTTATTTTGACGATCCACGATACAGAAAAGATAAAAAGGGTTCAGGAATTGTGAAATTTAGATATAGGACCCTAGAGGACGAATATAGGACCCTAGAGGACGAATATAGGACTCGAGAGGAAGACTCAGAGGACGAATATGGGAGCCCAGAGAACGGATATAGGACCCGAGAGGACGAATATGAAACCCTAGAAGACGAATATAGGACTCTAGAGGACGAATATGAAACCCTAGAAGATGAATATGGGATCCTAGAGGACGAATATGAAACCCTAGAAGACGAATATAGGACTCGAGAGGAAGACTCAGAGGACGAATATGGGAGCCCAGAGAACAAATATAGGACCCGAGAGGACGAATATGGAACTCTAGATGAAGACTCAGAAGACGAATATGGGAGCCCGGAGGAAGGCTCAGAGGACGAATATGGGACTAGGGAGCCCGGAGGAAGGCTCAGAGGACGAATATGGGACTTTAGAGGAAGACTCAGAAGAAGACTCAGAGGACGAATACGGGAGCCCAGAGGAAGATTCCATCTTAAAAAAAGAGGGTTTGATTGAGCATCAAGGAACAAAAGAATTTAGTCTAAAATACCAAAAAGAACTAGATCGGTTTTTTTTCATTCTTCAAGAACTGCATATCTTGCCCAGATCCTCATCCCTAAAGGTACTTGATAATAGTATCATTGGAGTGGATACACAACTCACAAAAAATACAAGAAGTCGACTAGGTGGATTGGTCCGAGTGAATAGAAAAAAAAGCCATACGGAACTCAAAATCTTTTCCGGAGATATTCATTTTCCTGAAGAAGCAGATAAGATATTAGGTGGTAGTTTGATACCACCAGAAAGAGAAAAGAAAGAATCTAAGGAATCAAAAAAAAGGAAAAATTGGGTCTATGTTCAACGGAAAAAAATTCTCAAGAGCAAGGAAAAGTATTTTGTTTCGGTTCGACCTGCAGTCGCATATGAAATGGACGAAGGGAGAAATTTAGCAACACTTTTCCCGCAGGATCTCTTGCAAGAAGAGGATAATCTCCAACTTCGACTTGTCAATTTTCTTTCTCATGAAAATAGCAAGTTAACTCAAAGAATTTATCACACGAATAGTCAATTTGTTCGAACTTGCTTAGTAGTGAATTGGGAACAAGAAGAAAAAGAGGAGGCTCGTGCTTCCCTTGTTGAGGTAAGAGCAAATGATCTGATTCGTGATTTCCTAAGAATTGAGTTAGTAAAGTCCACTATTTCGTATACACGAAGAAGGTATGATAGGACAAGTGCAGGACCGATTCCCAATAATAGGTTAGATCGCACCAATACCAATTCCTTTTATTCCAAGGCGAAGATTCAATCACTTAGCCAACATCAAGAAGCTATTGGCACCTTGTTGAATCGAAATAAAGAATACCAATCTTTGATGATTTTGTTGGCATCCAACTGTTCTAGAATTGGTTTATTCAAGAATTCGAAATATCCCAATGCGGTAAAAGAATCGAATCCTAGAATTCCTATTCGAGATATTTTTGGGCCCTTAGCTGCTATTGTACCTAGTATATCGAATTTTTCTTCATCTTACTATTTACTAACGCATAATCAGATCCTGTTAAAAAAATATTTGTTCCTTGACAATTTGAAACAAACCTTCCAAGTACTTCAAGGGCTTAAATACTCTTTAATAGATGAAAATCAAAGGATTTCGAATTTCGATAGTAACATCATGTTGGATCCATTCCATTTGAATTGGCACTTTCTCCATCATGATTCTTGGGAGGAGACATCGGCAATAATTCACCTTGGACAATTTATTTGCGAAAATGTATGTCTATTTAAATCGCACATAAAAAAATCTGGTCAAATTTTCATTGTTAATATTGATTCCTTTGTTATAAGAGCAGCTAAGCCTTATTTGGCCACTACAGGAGCAACTGTTCATGGTCATTATGGAGAAATCCTTTACAAAGGAGATAGGTTAGTTACGTTTATATATGAAAAATCGAGATCTAGTGACATAACGCAAGGTCTTCCAAAAGTAGAACAAATCTTTGAAGCGCGTTCAATTGATTCACTATCGCCGAATCTCGAAAGGAGAATTGAGGATTGGAATGAGCGTATACCAAGAATTCTTGGGGTCCCCTGGGGATTCTTGATTGGAGCTGAGCTAACCATAGCCCAAAGTCGTATCTCTTTGGTTAATAAGATCCAAAAGGTTTATCGATCCCAAGGGGTACAGATCCATAATAGACATATAGAGATTATTATACGCCAAGTAACATCAAAAGTGCGGGTTTCCGAAGATGGAATGTCTAATGTTTTTTCACCTGGGGAATTAATCGGATTATTGCGAGCGGAACGAGCAGGGCGAGCTTTGGATGAATCGATCTATTATCGGGCAATCTTATTGGGAATAACAAGGGCTTCCCTGAATACCCAAAGTTTCATATCTGAAGCAAGTTTTCAAGAAACTGCTCGAGTTTTAGCAAAAGCTGCCCTACGAGGTCGTATTGATTGGTTGAAAGGCCTCAAAGAAAACGTAGTTCTGGGGGGGATTATACCTGTTGGTACCGGATTCCAAAAATTTGTGCATCGTTCCCCACAAGACAAGAACCTTTATTTCGAAATTCAAAAAAAAAATCTATTCGCGTCGGAAATGAGAGATATTTTGTTTCTCCATACAGAATTAGTTTCTTCTGATTCTGACGTAACAAACAATTTCTATGAGACATCAGAACCCCCATTTACCCCCAATTATACGATTTAAGGATACATAAAGCAGATTTTTTGACTTTAAACTAGACTTTTGACCTTAGAACACTAACAGGTCAGATTTTAGATTTTTATTTTAATAAGTAAAAGAAGTCAGTTAATTCATTAAGGTTACGTTTATACCATGTATCAATGGCCAATTCTCAGTGGAAGGTTACATCGGAACAATTATTATTTATTTCAAGCTATTTCGGCTCTTTCTTAATCTTCAAAAAGAAATAAATTCCGTAATTGAATGGTAGGATGAAAAAAAAAGAAAAAATCAAAAGGAAGTGTGGAAAAAATGACAAGAAGATATTGGAACATCAATTTGAAAGAGATGATAGAAGCGGGAGTTCATTTTGGTCATGGTATTAAGAAATGGAATCCTAAAATGGCCCCTTACATCTCGGCAAAGCGTAAAGGTACTCATATTACAAATCTCGCTAGAACGGCTCGCTTTTTATCAGAAGCTTGTGATTTAGTTTTTGATGCAGCAAGTCAGGGAAAAAGCTTCTTAATTGTTGGTACCAAAAAAAGAGCAGCGTATTTAGTAGCATCAGCTGCAATAAGGGCTCGTTGTCATTATGTTAATAAAAAGTGGTTCAGTGGTATGTTAACGAATTGGTCGATTACGAAAACTAGACTTTCTCAATTTAGAGACTTAAGAGCAGAAGAAAAGATGGGAAAATTCCACCATCTCCCAAAAAGAGATGTGGCAATCTTGAAGAGAAAATTATCGACCTTGCAAAGATATCTCGGCGGGATCAAATATATGACGAGGTTGCCAGACATTGTGATCGTCCTCGATCAGCAAAAAGAGTATATAGCTCTTCGGGAATGTGCCATTTTGGGGATTCCTACTATTTCTTTAGTCGATACAAATTGTGACCCAGATCTCGCGAATATATCGATTCCAGCCAACGATGACACTATGACTTCAATTCGATTGATTCTTAACAAATTAGTATTTGCAATTTGTGAGGGCCGTTCTCTCTATATAAGAAATCGTTGATTAAGAAGAATAGTGAATTCTTGGGCAACTGCGTAGATTTATGGGATCACTTACTATTCTTTTTTGTTTTGTATAGATAAAAGAAGGGGAATATTGATATATATTAGAGGGTATTGATATATATTATGATCTGATGTGATTTCTTGGTATCCTAAATATAAGATTAATACTTCAAGTTGCTGAGTTGAGAAAGAGATGGTTGAATCAAAAGAATTCCTTTTTTGAAGTTCAATTTTTATCAGAGGACAATATGAATATTATACCATGTTCCATTAAAACACTCAAGGGGTTATACGATATATCGGGTGTAGAAGTAGGCCAACACTTCTATTGGCAAATAGGAAGTTTCCAAATTCATGCCCAAGTACTCATCACTTCTTGGGTCGTAATTACTATCTTGCTAGGTTCAGTTATCATAGCTGTTCGGAATCCACAAACCATCCCGACCGACGGTCAGAATTTCTTCGAATATGTGCTTGAGTTTATTCGAGACTTGAGCAAAACTCAGATTGGAGAAGAATATGGTCCCTGGGTTCCCTTTATTGGAACTATGTTCCTTTTTATTTTTGTTTCGAATTGGTCGGGTGCTCTTTTACCTTGGAAAATTATACAGTTACCCCATGGGGAATTAGCAGCGCCCACGAATGATATAAATACTACTGTTGCTTTAGCTTTACTCACGTCAGCGGCATATTTTTATGCGGGTCTTAGCAAAAAAGGATTGAGTTATTTCGAGAAATATATTAAACCAACTCCAATCCTTTTACCAATTAACATCCTAGAAGATTTCACAAAACCATTATCGCTTAGTTTTCGACTTTTCGGGAATATATTGGCGGATGAATTAGTCGTTGTTGTTCTTGTTTCTTTAGTCCCCTTAGTAGTCCCTATACCGGTCATGTTTCTTGGATTATTTACAAGCGGTATTCAAGCTCTTATTTTTGCAACGTTAGCCGCAGCCTATATAGGTGAATCCATGGAGGGTCATCATTGAATTGACTAGTTTTCGAAATAGTCTTTTTTTTTTAGCTTAGCTCAATTCATGCATGGTTCCAGATAATCCGCTTGGTTGGAAAACAAAATAGTTAGAAATGCGTATGAATATACAACCTAGAGTTGTAGGAGAGAGAATAGACTATATTACGGAATTGTCAAAGTATATATGCATTAAGGGGGGCGGAGTCAGGCTAGATCTATATCCTTAATGTCTAGAAGTCCAGTCATCTTTTGTGCGGGTTTCCACTTTAAGGAATGATTTTCGAATCCGATTCAATAGAAAATAAGAAAATACGCAAAATAGAAGAAACAAGTGTATATGGGATATTATATATTCCTAAGTTAGATTCATTATCTAATCCGATATATCGAATTCCCTCTATATGGAATTGGATTCCATATCCAGTTCTATGCAGCATATTGTTATCAATTGTATATCTTGATTTAATTCCTATTGGATTTGGATTAGGTCGATTTCAATAGGGGTTCTTCCTCTATTTCGTCTTTTATTATGGATTAGATTATAGGGGAAATAATAGGAACTCAAGGATATCGAAGAGTAAAGAAAGAAGGATGGAATGAAAGAGTTGTTGGTTGGAAAGAAAGAGAAATAGAATAATAAGAATCATATGGATTTACACAAACCTCTAATGATTAGAAACTAAAAATGAGATCTCGAAGTAGTTCGGACAATTCAGATTATCATTTCAATTTGTACTTTTTAGTTACTTCTCCCCAATAGAGCTTAGAAGTAAGAATTTCTTGGTTGATTGTATCCTTAACCATTTCTTTTTTTTTGACACGAGGAACTCACCATGAATCCACTAATTGCTGCTGCTTCCGTTATTGCTGCTGGATTGGCCGTAGGGCTTGCTTCTATTGGCCCTGGAGTTGGTCAAGGTACTGCTGCAGGACAAGCTGTAGAAGGTATTGCGAGACAGCCAGAAGCAGAAGGTAAAATACGAGGTACTTTATTGCTTAGTCTAGCTTTTATGGAAGCTTTAACAATTTATGGACTAGTTGTGGCACTAGCACTTTTATTTGCGAACCCTTTTGTTTAATCCTAAAAAAGAAAATGAGTGCTTTAGATTAGATACTTTTTTCTTTTTTTAGTAAATTGGTATTTGCTTCTGCAATTCCAATTATATCAATACTTTACTCCTATTTATTACTCCTGGAATTATCTATTTATTGGGACAGACAATACCCCACCCCAGGAAGGGCTGATTTGAGGATGATCAATTTAGAGGATATGCTCGCCTTCTTCCTTCCCGTCCTTAGTTTAGGACAGTGGAAAGTCTTTTTCCTTTTATTTTAGGAATTTTGGGAACATTTCAACAAAGGAGGTCTTTCACAGGTCAAACGAGACCTAAGACTTAATCTAAAATAAATTACTAGATTGAATCTATTTGCATTAAAAAAAAAATTGCATTAAAAAAACCGATCAAAAAAGGGCGAGCGAAGTAAGTGATCGAAAAACTTTGTTCTTTGTTCGTCCTATCTATAAGAGGAGAGCATATGAAAAATGTAACCCATTCTTTCGTTTTTTTAGCTCACTGGCCATCCGCTGGGAGTTTCGGGCTTAATACCGATATTTTAGCAACAAA